GTTGTTCCTATTTCCTATAGACATGATTTGTTTTATTTGACTAATGGGGACAAGAAACAATAAATTATATTATTATAAAAAATGAAACATGAAACATATGTATATAATGAAATATATATATGTAATGTATAAAAAGACATAAAACCGAAAATTATATATATATATATAAAAAAAAATAAATAAATTATAAAATAAATTCGAATTCTAAATTAATAATAAATCAATTCTAATCTAAATACAACTAAATACAAATAATAATAAAGTATTTAACTATAATATATTATTAAGAGTACATATACTCTTAATAATATATTATAGTTAAATAAGAAAAAATAAGAAAGTAGAAAAAAACAGAGTGTTCTTATTCAAAACGCCCTGTGATCTTCAACCAATTCTGTGCTTCAATATAATTACCAGGGGTAAGGGCTATAGCTTGTTTCCAATATTCAGCGGCTTGATTAAACCAATACTCCGCAATTTCAGAGTCTCCCTGTCGAATGGCCTGTTCTCCGCGGTCGGAATAGGTGAGTCAATTCCTTCCCTTAGAACCGTACTTGAGAGTTTCCTGACTCATACGGCTCCGCAGTCAATTCTTTTGGTGTTCCATTATTTTTTTTGGAGTTAATCAAAAGAAAAAAAAAAGAAGTTAATTACATGAGTTTCAAACTTGAATTTTGATTAATAATTTCATTTTTTAGTTTTATCTTTTCTCCTACCTTCAGAAGAATGAATAAAGTAGCAGCATTAATACTCTCATTATAATTTTCTGAAAGGTAACTATCTCAATTTCATATATCATATATTTTCCTATAATATCATATCAATTTTTATAGAATCTTTGAAAAATACTTTTCTTTATAAGAAAGAAAAGACTTACTATCTTTGGGATCTGATACTACACCGCTGCTCAAAACCTCAGGGGATCGACTTTATTACATAAGTAGATTCCTCACTTTTCTATCATGATATAAGTAAGCAGTTCTTATTGTATCGGTTCAAAACCTTGTTAATTGATCCTTACGGTGCTTCCTCTATCAATTAGATCTTTTATCCATAGAAAAAAGAAGTATCTAGGCGTATCTATTTCTTCATATTTTGACTTCTATGAAGTTTCTTTCTTTGCTACAGCTGATAAAAATCGTTGTTTTGCACGATACATATATGTAGAAAGCCTATTTTTCGAGTATTTATTAGATTAGTATAGTAGATTTGCTCGTTCTTTTCTTTTTTCTTTCTATAGTGGAGATAATCGCACGTAATGACAGATCACGGCCATATTATTAAAAGCTTGGGGTAAAAAAGGGTTTCGTTCGAGTGCCCGAAAATAATATTCCAAAGCTTTCGTATGTTCTCCGTTACTTGTGTGGATAAGGCCTATGTTATAAAGTATATAACTTCGATCATAGGGATCAATTTCTAGTCGCATAGCCTCATAATAATTCTGTAAAGCTTCCGCATAATTTCCTTCAGATTGAGCCGACATCCGTTACGGTCGTCATTCAGTTCAAAGAATCTCCGTTCCAGAACCGTACGTGAGATTTTCATCTCATACGGCTCCTCCCTTATGTGTATAATGATAAAAAAAAATACATAGAATCAAAAAAGATTGCATTATTCTCATTATCAACTGAGCAGGGCTAGTGTTTTTACAACAAATCTCTAGCCAACCTTCCTGTAAAATATTTTTTCTTAACATCAAATATGTTGGTACTGGATAAAAAACAGTAATTCCAACAATTTCTTTGTCCTCAACGCTGCTGAATTTCCCGGAATTAATCACTTCAACAATCTTCGATGGTTATACGGGTATCCAAAATACGAACGAGATGGATATTTATTGTCCCAACCATTCTTGTTAGTTTCGATCCCGATAAGACAAGGAAGGATATTTTTATTTTACAAAGTTTTCGTGTTGTTGATTCCTAAGCGTAGTGCTTCTTCCCCCATGCCGCCTATTGGTACTAGTAGAGTAGGGTTTCCCTAACCCCATAAGTATAGGTATAACCCTTCGCTTAATACTATAAACCTAAAATGGAAGCATAGCATATGAGGCTGCGTTGATCGGGGATACACGACAGAAGGAATTAATTGGTTTAGTTACAAATTTCACCTTCAGTAAGCGTAGGTTTTTTTTTCAATTTTTACAGAAATCTGTAAAAATTGAAAAAAAAAAAAAAATCAAATCGCACCATCTCTGTAATAAGTGAATGCCTTTTTTTCTCCTGAAGTTGTCGGAATTATTCGTAATAAGATATTGGCTACAATTGAAAAGGTCTTATCAATAAAATTTTCATTTATTCGAGATCTAGGCATAGGTAGAAATCCATTCTATAATTTAATTATTTATCGCGTGAGAAATAAATAATAAAAATCCCACAAACAAAGAAATTGTACAATACAGTACAAAATAACGTAAAAACAGACTCATTAATCAAATTTGTTTATCCTATGACTTCGTAGGAGTTTTTTTTTATTTCTATTTTTCTAGTTCGAATTGGTT